TTGCGCAGATTTAGCAACTGCGCCGGCAAATAATAAAGAGGCACATAAAGTAACAAATAAAAAATGAACCTCATTATTATAAATCAAGTTATTAAATATTTCGAACAAATCTTGAAATTCGAAACTTCCCGTTATCCAATAAAAACCTAAGATTCCTAATAATAAACCAAAATCGCCTATCCGATTAGTTACAAATGCTTTTTGACAAGCGTTTGCCGCAGCGAGTCGTGTGAACCAAAAACCTATTAATAGATAAGAACACATTCCAACTAATTCCCAAAAAATATAAATTTGTATCAAATTCGAACTAGTAACTAATCCCAACATTGAAGTATTGAATAAACTCATATAAGCAAAAAATCTTAAATATCCTTGATCATGAGACATATAATTGTCACTATAAATAAGAACAAAAATTCCAACAGTAGTGATTAATATTGACATAATAGAGGTAAGTGAATCAATAAAGTACCCAAACTCGAAAGAAAAATCATTATTGATGGTCCAAGACCATACATATTGATAGATAGAACTTCTATTTATTTGCTGAAGAGACAGATCGACCGAAAAAATCATAACTATACTTAACAATAAAATATTGGGAAAAGCCCACATCCGACGAAGATTTTTTGTTGCCGTCGGAAAAAGTAGGAGTCCAATTCCTATTAAAATAGGAATTGGAAGTGGCACAAAAGGTATGATCCATGAATATTGATATGTATGCTCCATAAAAACTTTTTTTTTTCTTATTCTTTCTTAATTAATCGTTTCTGATTCACCGGCTCTTATCTCTTTTGATTGAAAGGGACCAATAAAAAAATTAAGATATTACAAAGTTAACTCGAATTTTCTATTCTTAATCTTTTAATCTTTCTCAAATATTTTAAAAATATTCAAATTTCGAAGTTAGAAGGAATCAAATGATATCACCGAGTTACTAATGAAAAAAAAAATTATTTGTTTAGTAAGATTTTTCTTTTCTGAAAATATCAATTATTATTTATTATTACGTATGGCGATAATTTATATACATCGATAAAGAATACAAAGAATTCCACCACAAAAAGTACTTGATTTCGATATGAATCATAGGATGTCCTAGAACTTGACTTAATAAAAGAAAAACGAATTATTTGAGTTTGTTTATTCGATATTTGAGTTTGTTTATTCGAACTTATTAACTAGTTCATTTTCATTGCGGAATTGATTGATTGTCTTCCGTTACAATAAATGAATTTATTCTTGACTATCCGATGTTTTCTTTCCATTTACATATAATTAAAGGTAAAAATGACTATTACTAAAATTAAAATATTCTTTTTTTTTTCAAAATTATGTATCCTTTAACAGATTAACTACGAGTCTCATTCGAATTTGATTGAAAATGAAAATTGGGCATACTCTCTCTTCGAGCTTGACCAATTACCAATTAATAGAAAAAAAAAATTCAAGTTTGTTTTTTTATTTTATTAGGTAGATAAAATGGTTTTTTTACACTTTTTGTTTTGATGTATTTTTCATGTATAAATGGAGATGTATAAATTATAAATGTAGGACGACAAAAAAAAATAGGCAGAGATAGAAATAGAAAAGGAAAGACTTTTTTTTTACGTTTTTTTAATTTCATCAATTCAATTTATATGTCATAATAGATCCTAATCTATCCTATAGATTTGAATGGAGATATAAAAAAGAAAGGTACCAATAAATTAAATACAAATTCTTCTTTTTTTTTTCTGCATAGTGTATGGAATATAAATAAAAAAAGGTTATATCATATTGTTTTTTTTTTGTTGTAGAATAGAAGCATTTTATGTTATTTTCCCATCTCTATTTTTTTTTTTTTTATGAAATTTGTATAGTAGTGTATAGTAGTATATATATATAATTAGAATCTAGAAAATCTATAGGAATAGATAAATAATGACATAAAGAGACCGATCGTTTTGGTTTAAAAATAGATGTCTTTGACATCCAACTATAGCACTGCATAACCTTTTTTTTGAATGGCAGTTCCAAAAAAACGTACTTCTACATCAAAAAAGCGTATTCGAAAAAATGTTTGGAAAAAGAAAGGATATTGGGCTTCGTTGAAAGCTTTTTCATTAGCGAAATCTCTTTCTACGGGTAATTCAAAAAGTTTTTTTGTACGACAAATAAATTTGGAGTAACCTGAATTGGTTTAACTCGAATAAGATACAAAGGTTTTCTTTTTTGAATATCTTTTTTTTTTTCATTTCCGGGGTGGGGATTCTTATTTTCCCCATCGCCCTGTTAGTGTTATAATAATTTGTTATTTTTATAATATTCAATTTCTAATTATAATAATAAATAATTAAATAATAAGAATTTTGATATTTCTACTATATCTAGAGCGGACCATATATAAGAGCTTTAACTGGGTTGTTGAAACTAATCCATTAAGTTTCAATTTTGTAACTTTATGAATCATTATTTCTCTGAATTATTATATATCCTTCCCTTGCTTTCAACCCAATTG